AGATAGAGCAGCGAGGCAGTCCGGACTTTAGTTTAGCTTTAGTCAAGCATAGACGGTCGTTCACTCTTCGGATTCGTCTTCTGGTGCGGAGGACTTTCTCTTGACTGGCTTTCGGCTTGAAGTGAAGTTACTCCCCTAACTTAAAAAGGGGTGGGAACAAATCCTCAACTCCAAATCCCTTCGGCTTATCCCATCGCCAAAGAAAGAGCATTAACTCAACTCCGTCAGAGCCAACCCTACCTTTCCGATAGCTGCTAGCTTTCCTCCCCTTAAGAGAATGGGTTCGCTACTTTCCCTATTATATTAGTTTTTCATCTCCCCTCTCCCGCATCAGATCATTATTCGGATGAGGATCCTGATCCCGATCCTTATTATCTTTCTGTCGAGCTGATAAACTCAAAGAAAGAGTGAGGTGCATTAATGCGGTTCCAATCATCCATCTCCGATTGAACGAATCTCCCTCTCTTTTCAGTAGAAGATTCTTTTCAGAGGTCGAGATTGAAGCAACTAAAGCACCTTTAGGCAACCAATAAGGTAATTGCCAAGTTTCCAGATTCAGAATGAAAAAAGAGCTTATTCGTATTCAATGCTAGCCGACCCAGTGCATCAGCGAGTGGTGTGACGACAACCAAGGCTGACATTTCAAAGAATTATTTTTTTTGCCGGGAAAAGAGAGAACAAGCAGAACTTCTATGAATAGCTCTCGTGCAATATGACCCTTTGTCTTCCTTTCGAGCTCATATCATTTGCTTTTCTTTTGCTCATATCAGTATCCCTGTTAGCAAAGCTTGCATATACTTATTATAATAGTGACGTACGATAGAGGAAGAGTATGCGCGCTACGACTAATGCAGTTGATCGGTTTTTTTATGGTATGAATTACTCCATTCTACGTCTGAAAGCCCTACCCAGTGAAAAAGAAATTACACATGAGCGCCGACGAAGGAGTCCTTTTCGGGAGCAGTCCATGCCTGAAGCCCTTTCCCTAACCTACTTCAAGGACCGAAGGGATGCCTTCCCGCAGAGAAGATCAACTTGACCAAGGTAGAAAGATTGCCTTCAGTAGAGCTTATAGGTAAGGTGGTTAGGCATCGGGAGAGGCCGAGTACGCGAACTAGTTAGTTGCTAACCGGAAGAGAATCGAAGAATTCAATCCCGGGTGCTAGCGAGTGAGGGAATCGCAGATGGGCTTTTGACCTAGAAACTGACCTCGAAGCTTACTTCGCTTCGGGGATTAGCTATGAACCGTAACATCAATCGATCTGGTATTCTCCGCCTTGTGATGAATGCTCCATTTTCACTTTGAGCGAAATACCACACAATAACGTGATGGGATAGCTTTGTCTTCAAGGAAGAAGAAGTAAGAAAGGAGCAAATCCTTCCTCCTCAGATGAGGCTTAGTTCAGCTAGCCCATGACATAAAAACTTTCTATATAGGAGCTTTGGTTCATCCGTAGTTCCGTATGCCTCAGCCCACGTAGCTCTTTGGACCAATTCTGGAGTTAACTCTGTGAGTGGTTTTTCCTAGCACACTGAGATAAGGCACGGAACTAATAGCAATGGGAGAAGGTGCAGCTATTACAGACTCGGCTGTCTTATTGGCCTTCTTAGTTCGACGCCCGCTTTCTTCGCCCATTAAGAAACGAATTCGATGTGTTAAGCATATTAACCACTCGGGCATCGACCCAATTCCATTTTCGGCTTATTGATAATCCATGATCAACCGCCTTTGATAGTGGGAATTTTCAACTACCCAATTTCCCTTTCTCTTCAGCTTCAGCCTTATCATGTGCTTTCTATGTAATTAGTGACCCTAAGAACTTAATAAAGGATATTTATCGATAGATATGAAGTAAGGAATGTAAAACAAAGGAAAGGCATCGAGGGAGCAATATTGAGTTATCTCCACCCAAGAGGAAAGACGATTCCTCCTTTGAGTTCCTGCAGCACTGACGTTTACGCTTTCTTATGTCGATTCCTATTCCTATCCAACATACTCCATTGCGTAATGAGGGTTTAGGTCTAAGGACAGCTAATGAAAGTCTTCAACGAAAAGATGTTTGCTTCAAGGGCGACTATAAAAACAGACAGGCCTTTAGAAAACTTTTGCCTTTCTTTCATTTTATAAAAGGACCAAGACGAGAGAGCCCCTTGGGCAAGCAACCGCACAGCATCCATCCTTACCGTGGCACCATAACGCTAAAAGATTGACACTAGTCCGATTTTAGACTTAGGCTTGTGCGCCCTTAAAGGAGTACATATAGAGTAGGGGACATATAAGCTACTTCTTAGGTGTCCCCTAGCGGGTAGATAGCATTGTACCCTGATCTGACGATTTACGCTTGTAAAAAGAATAGTAGATCCCCGTAAGCTTCGCTAAAGCGACGTAGTAAATTCATTTCAAAAACCAAGAGCGAAAATGAAATGCTTTTGAAAAAGGGCAAGCAAGCTAATCGCATTACCCTTTGACGGGTAGGGGTAGGGTACAGTGTCATTACTC